ACCATTTATTATTTTGTCCAAAATAATTCTTTTAGGACCTGTTTTAACAAAAGAGTTAATTAAGTCCCAATTTTGTAAAGATGAATAAACAGGTTTATATAAAAAGAAGGCTATAAATATTCCAAAAATAGCTATACTAACTGAAAAAAGAGCATCTTTAAAAAATTCATACCAATCTATAGAATTATTCAAATTTTGGTGTAAAAGGTTTATAGACGGAGTTAACCATTTTGATAATATATCCAAATACACTCCTTCGTGATTGAAAGGAATTCCCAGGGATCCAACGAACAACGTAAATAGAACCAATACAAGTATAGGAAATAACATAGTATTATCCGATTCATAAGGATACGAAAAAACCTTCTTATTTCCAAAACGGGTAATAGTAATAAAGGGTTGTGTGATGTTTCTTGCATTCTGATCAATTCGATACGTTTTTTTTGAAAAAAAATAAAAAATCTCATGATTTTTCATTGTTAATAACGTTAATAAACTAAAATTTTTGTTAATTCTTTTTGAATCTTCTTTACCCCATAGAGATATTGAATAGAAGGGGGTATTCTTTTTGCCACTATAATTTTGAAAATGAACGTTTAAATGTCCTTCAAAAGTAAGTAAATAGATTCGAAACATATAAAATGCGGTTAATCCCGCTGTAAACCAAGCTATTATTGCGAAAATTGGTGAATACAACCAAGTATCATTAAGAATTTCATCTTTGGACCAAAAACAAGCAAGAGGCGGAATACCACAAAGAGAAAGTGTACCTAATAAAAAAGCGGTTTTGGTAATTGGGACATGCTTTGTTAAACCCCCCATAAAAGCCATATTCTGGCTTTTATTTGGAGAATATCCAACAAGAGTTTCCATTGAATGAATAACGGATCCAGATCCTAAAAATAATAATGCTTTCGAATAAGCATGAGTAATCAAATGAAATAAAGCACTTCGATAAGACCCCATACCTAGAGCTAACATCATATAACCCAATTGAGACATTGTGGAATAGGCTAAACCTCTCTTAATGTCTTTTTGAGCAAGGGCAAAAGTTGCTCCGAATAATATTGTTATTACTCCTACCAAAGAGATGAAATTCATTATATGAGGAATAACTATGAAAAGAGGAATAAGCCGAGCTACAAGAAAAATTCCCGCAGCTACCATAGTAGCAGCATGTATAAGAGCCGAAATAGGAGTAGGTCCCTCCATGGCATCCGGTAACCATACATGAAGGGGAAATTGTGCAGATTTAGCAACTGCACCGGCAAATAATAGAACGGCACAGAAAGTAACAAATAAAAAATTGACTTCATTATGATTATTAGAAATCAAGTTATTGAATATTTTGAATAAATCTCTAAATTCGAAACTCCCTGTTATCCAATAAAAACCTAAAATTCCTAATAATAAACCAAAATCCCCAACACGATTAGTTACAAATGCCTTTTGGCAAGCATTTGCAGCAACAGGCCGTGTGAACCAAAACCCTATTAATAGATATGAACACATTCCTACCAATTCCCAAAAAATATAAATTTGTATCAAATTAGAACTAGTAACTAATCCTAACATAGAAGTACTGAAAAAACTCATATAAGCAAAAAATCTCAAATATCCTTGATCATAAGACATATAATTATCACTATAAATAAGAACCATAATTCCAATAGTAGTAATCAATATTGACATAATAGAAGTAAGCGGATCGATCAAGTAACCGAATTCTAAAGAAAAATCATTATTGATGATCCAAGACCATACATATTGATAGATAGAACTGCCATTTATTTGCTGAATAGACAAATTGATAGAAAAAAGCATGACTATACTTAACAAAAAAACACTTTGAAAAGCCCACATACGACGAAGACTTTTTGTTGCCGACGGAAAAATAAGAAGTCCCGCTCCTATTAAAATAGGAACTGGAAGTGGAAGGAAAGGAATTATCCACGCATATTGATATGTCTGTTCCATAAAAAAATTTTTTTATTCTTAATTGATTGTTTACGATTTACCGGATCCTACCCCCTTTCAATTTCAAAACAAAAAGGGTCAATAAAAAAATCAAGAGATGTACTAACTTAAAGATATTTTTCTAATTTTATATATTATCTGGGTCTTTCCAAAAGACTTTAAATATTAAAATAAAGAAGTTACAATTGGGCAAATGATATGACCAACTTGCTCATAAAAAGAGAATTTAGTTATTAACTAAGATTTTTATTAAAATAACGAAAATACAAAATTTCATTATTATTAGATGACTTTATATTCATAAAGTAAGGATAAAAAATTACACTAAAAAGATTACTTGATTATGATATGAATCGATATGAATCATAGGATTAACTAAGGTAAAAATTTTGTACTAATCTCGCTTTTTAGTAAGTTTGTTTCAAATCATTAACTAGTTTCATTATAAATTATAAAATTTATTGATTATTTTACGTTTCAATAAAAAAGGCATTTATAGGAAATGCTATAATATCTAACATTT